TTCTTCGTCATAATAGGGATTGGGAAAGATTTGCTCGCCTCCGTAGCCGTAGAAAGACTTTTTTATTTGGATTGGCATCGGGGTACAACTAACTATATTGCCAAAATTAAATTCATGCTGTATATTTTCAACGGAGACAGGTTGAATCCCTTGCTCTCTCGTGATACGATCCTCTTCCCACCGAGCCCTTACTTCCTCCTCAGCCCACGGCACGGAGGGGGAGAGAAAAGAAATGTAGGACTTTTGCAAGCAATTCATCGCGGAAGAGAAGAAAGGCCGGGCCGTGAGAGAGAGCTGCCTTTACCGTTCGTTATTCGCGGGCCTTGATCAGAACGTATCCGATCCGATATAGATATCCCCCTTCAACGTGGGTCATCGAAACCGGGCAGCGCATGCCGACCGAACCGGAGCACGAAAGCCGAACCAAATCCTTCATGAAAATTGATTCCTATTTGGGTAGTGCATAACCGCATGGATAAGCTCACACTAACCCGTCAATCTCATGGAATTCGCTATTGGGAGAAATAATATCTGGAGCTACATCTAATCTAACAAAATATTAAATGTGGAATGATAAGTTAATATGTAATTCTATTACTCTATAAAATAATAAAAGGTAATAATTTAATATCGAATTCAAACAAAATCTGAAAGAGAGATCGTGCTGTAATGAATAAATATTTGAAGAATTAATGGAAAATCAAAACTTTCAGGAGATCGAACGAGGAGCCGTATGAGGTGAAAATCTCACGTACGGTTTTATGGAGTGACGGTAAAGGTAACTTATCCGTCGACTCTTCCACTACGACCCCAAAGAAACCAAACTCCGCTTTACGGAAAGTCGCTAGAGTACGATCAACCTCTGGATTTGAGATCACCGCTTATATACCAGGTATCGGCCATAATTTGCAAGAACATTCAGTAGTATTAGTGAGAGGAGGAAGGGTTAAAGATTTACCCGGTGTAAGATATCATATTGTTCGAGGAACCCTAGATGCTGTGGGAGTAAAGGATCGTCAACAAGGGCGTTCTAGTGCGTTGTATTATTATCTAAGACTTGCATCATTCCATGACGATGCCATGTTAATTGCTAGGAACATGTAGATTATGTAGCTAACCCAATAACGGAAGTTTCGTAAGGGGACCAGAGCAGGCTACAATAAATAAAACCATGAAATTGATTTAAATTATATATCTAGATCTAGGGTTTAATTATTATGACACATTACCTGGGGAGTTTCCCCCAACTTTCCCTGCGTTAACGGGGGGTTAAAGAAACTTTACTTTATTAGAACAAGTTAAGGTCAGATAGCAATAATTCCAAGCACTGATTCTTCAACACTATTTTTAAACCTGAAGATTTTATTGTATAGATACATGAAATACAAGATTTCCAACTGTAACGGAAAATGGGGAAACGGATACTCGATCGAAAGCGAGTAAATATCATTCCGTACAAATAGATATTCTATTAATATACGTAATGTATGATTTAAAATCTATTGTATATAGTGAAGTGGAAAGCCGTATTCGATGAAAATCGTATGTACGGTTTGGAGGGAGATCCTTCGCGACTTGAATGAATGATCCACCCTACAATATGGAGTGAGAAGGCCGAAATGAATCATTAATCCCTAACTTTAATGAGAGAAATTACTAATAATAAATTATTTCTCGTACTCATGTCACGTCGAAGTAATGCGAGAGAAAGAGATGCGAAAGCTGATCCGGTTTATCATAATAGATTAGTCAACATGTTAGTTAACCATATTCTTAAGCACGGGAGAAAATCATTGGCTTATGGAATTCTTTATAATGCCATGGTGAATATTGAGCGAAGGACGAAAAACAATCCACTATCCGTTTTGCGTCAAGCAATACGCAAAGTAACTCCCAATGTAGCAGTAAAGGCGAGACGTGTGGGTGGGTCCACTTATCAAGTTCCCACTGAAATAGGATCTACACGGGGAAAAGTACTTGCTATTCGTTGGTTATCGGGGGCATCTCGAAAACGTCCAGGTCGAAGTATGGCTTTTAAACCAAGTTCTGAATCAATGGATGCTGCCAGAGATAATGGCAATGCTGTACGTAAAAAGGAAGAGACTCATAGAATGGCAGAGGCCAATAGAGCTTTTGCAAATTTCCGTTCATATAAATAAAGAGATTAATAACAATTAAATTAAATTAAATTAAGGAATATATGATATCAAATTGGAAGGAACGTGAGCCGAAAGGCTTACATAACAAATATAAATATCATAATGTTAATGTAAAATTAATATTGTATTTGAATAAAAAAAAAATTTTTAACTATTAT